ACAACTCTTTCTTGAATCAACAAACAAATTGATTGAGAAATTCATCTCCAATAATGAAATAAATCAAGAAAAAATTACTAATAAAAAAAAAATTCACTTTATCTTTATTTCGACTATAAAAAAGTCACTTTATAATATTAGTAAGAAAAATTCACATATTTTTTGTGATTTATCCTACTTGTCACAAGCATATGTATTTTACAAATTATCACAAACCCAAGTTATTAATTTGTCTAAATTTAGATCTGTTCTTCAATATAACACAACGTCTTGCTTCCTTAAGACTAAAATAAAGGACTATTTTAAAACACTAGGAATATTTCATTCGGAATTAAAACATAAGAAACTTCAGAGTTATAGAATCAATCAATGGAAAAACTGGTTAAGATGGCATTATCAATACGATTTATCTCAGATTAGATGGTCTAGATTAATGCCAAAAAAATGGCGAACTAAGGTTAATCAAAGTTGTATGGCTCAAAATAAAAATAGAAACTTAAACAAATGGAATTCATATGAAAAAGACCAATTAATTCATTACAAAAAAGAAAATGATTCGGAACTCTATTCATTATCAAACCAAAAAGATAATTTTAAAAAATGTTATAGATATGGTCTTTTAGCATATAAATCAATTAATTATGAAAATAAAAGTGACTCATTTTTTTCTAGATTACCCTTTCAAGTAAAGAAGAACTTAGAAATTTCGTATAATTCCAACACGTCCAAACACAACTTTGTTGATATGCCCGGCAATCTTCATATCAATAATTATCTAAGAAAGGTCAATATTCTAGATATAGAAAGAAATCTCGATAGAAAATATTTTGATTGGAAAATTATCCATTTTTCTCTTAGACAAAAAGGAGATATTGAAGCCTGGGTTAAGATCGATACCAACAGTAATCCAAATACTAAAATTGGTATTAATAATTATCAAATAATTGATAAAATTGAGAAAAAAGGGGTTTTTTATCTTACAACTCATCAAAATCCAGAAAAAACTCAAAAAAATTCGAAAAAAGTCTTTTTTGATTGGATGGGAATGAATGAAAAAATATTTAATCGTCCCATATTGAATCTGGAATTTTGGTTCTTCCCAGAATTTGTACTACTTTATAATGTCTATAAAAAAAAACCGTGGATTATACCAAGCAAATTCCTTCTTTTTAATTTGAATACAAATGAAAATGTTATTCAAAATAAAAACCAAAAACAAAACTTTTTTCTACCATCAAATAAAAAAATCAAGAATCGAAGTCAAGAAACAAAAGAACCCCCAAGTCAAAGAGAGCGTGGATCAGATATAGAAAACAAAGGAAATCTGAGCCCTGTTTTTTCAAAACATCAAACCGATCTTGAAAAAGATTACGTGGAATCAGACACAAAAAAGGGTCAAAATAAAAAACAATACAAAAGCAACACGGAAGCAGAACTAGATTTGTTCTTGAAACGTTATTTGCTTTTTCAATTGAGATGGAACGATGCTTTGAATAAAAGAATGCTCGAAAATATCAAGGTATATTGTCTCCTGCTTCGACTGATAAATCCAACCAAAATTACTATATCGTCAATTCAAAGGAGAGAAATGAGTTTGGATATAATGCTGATTCAGGCAAATTTACCTCTTACAGACTTGATGAAGAAGGGGGTATTGATTATCGAACCTATTCGGTTGTCTGTAAAACATAATGGACAATTTATTATGTATCAAACCATAGGTATTTCATTGGTTCATAAAAGTAAACACCAAACTAATCAAAGATACCGAGAACAAAGATATGTTGATAAAAAGAATTTTGACAAATTCATTCTGCAACCTCAAACTCAAAGAATAAATACAGAAAAAACTCATTTTGATTTGCTTGTTCCTGAAAATATTTTATGGTCTAGACGTCGTAGAGAATTGAGAATTCGAAGTTTTTTTAATTCTTTGAATTGGAATGTCGTCGATAGAAATTCAGTATTTTGCAACGAAACCAATGTAAAAAACTGGAGTCAATTTTTGGGTGAACGAAAACCCCTTTATAAAGATAAAAATGAATTAATTAAATTTAAGTTCTTTCTTTGGCCTAATTATCGATTAGAAGATTTAGCTTGTATGAATCGTTATTGGTTTGATACCAATAATGGTAGCCGTTTCAGTATCTTAAGGATACATATGTATCCACGATTGAAAATTAATTGATAGTACTATATACCCTGTCTCGTATAGAGTATCTGAAAGCAAACAAATGCAAACATGCCTTGTTTTACATCTCATTCGAATCTAATTCGAGTAGACAATACTAAATCAATAAAATAAGGTATTGATTAGATCTAGAAATGAATCAACAGAATCTTCTTCATTTTAGGATTTTAGGTTTCAATTATTCGCTTTTGTGACTGAAAAAAACGTACCTACCACCTTTTTGGATTCCTATCTGAATCAAATTTCAAATTTGATTAATTTATTGGAATTGCTAAAATTAGAGGTTCATAAAGAAATTAAGTCTATATACCACGTTCAAATTACTGGCATTATTATTACTGATCAATAAAATTCGAAAAAATCCATATCTGTAAAATAAAGAAAGGGGAAATTCATTTATGGTAAAAAATTCTGTCATTTCAGTTATTTTTCAAGAAGAAAAGAAAGGATCTGTTGAATTTCAAGTATTCAATTTCACCAATAAGATACGGAGACTTACTTCACATTTAGAATTGCACAAAAAAGACTATTTATCTCAGAGAGGTTTGAAGAAAATTTTGGGAAAACGTCAACGACTGCTAGCTTATTTGGCAAAAAAAAATAGAGTACGTTATAAAGAATTAATTAATCAGTTGGACATTCGAGAGACAAAAACTCGTTAATTTGATTAATTTGAAGAGTTATTTCATTTTCACTTATATGTTTCGATTAAATTTTGATGAACTTCTTTTCACTTTCAGTAATTCATGGAAGAATGAATCGTTAAAAAACTTATGACTGCACCAACTACAAGAAAAGACCTCATGATAGTCAATATGGGGCCTCAGCACCCATCAATGCACGGTGTTCTTCGACTCATCGTTACTCTAGATGGTGAAGATGTTGTCGACTGCGAACCAATATTGGGTTATTTACATAGAGGGATGGAGAAAATTGCGGAAAACCGAACAATTATACAATATTTGCCTTATGTAACACGTTGGGATTATTTAGCTACTATGTTCACAGAAGCAATAACCATAAATGGACCCGAACAATTAGGCAATATTCAAGTACCTAAAAGGGCTAGCTATATCAGAGTCATTATGTTGGAGTTGAGTCGGATAGCTTCTCATTTGTTATGGCTCGGTCCTTTTATGGCGGATATTGGTGCACAGACCCCTTTCTTCTATATTTTTCGAGAAAGAGAATTGATATATGACCTATTCGAAGCTGCCACCGGTATGCGAATGATGCATAATTATTTTCGTATTGGAGGAGTGGCTGCCGATCTACCCTATGGCTGGATAGATAAATGTTTGGATTTTTGCGATTATTTTTTAACAGGGGTTGCTGAGTATCAAAAACTTATTACCCGGAATCCTATTTTTTTAGAACGAGTTGAAGGCGTAGGCATTATTGGGAGAGACGAGGCAGTAAATTGGGGTTTATCGGGACCAATGCTACGAGCTTCCGGAATAGAATGGGATCTTCGTAAAGTTGATCATTATGAGTCTTACGACGAATTTGATTGGCAGGTTCAATGGCAACGAGAAGGGGATTCATTAGCTCGTTATTTAGTACGAATCGGTGAAATGACAGAATCCATAAAGATTATTCAACAGGCTCTGGAAGGAATTCCAGGAGGGCCTTACGAAAATTTAGAAATGCGCCGTTTTGACAGATTAAAAGATCCTGAATGGAATGATTTTGAATATCGGTTTATTAGTAAAAAGCCTTCTCCAACTTTTGAATTGTCGAAACAAGAACTTTATGTGAGAGTTGAAGCCCCAAAAGGAGAATTGGGGATTTTTCTGATAGGAGACCAGAGCGTTTTTCCTTGGAGATGGAAAATTCGCCCACCAGGTTTTATCAATTTGCAAATTCTTCCTCAGTTAGTTAAAAGAATGAAATTGGCTGATATTATGACAATACTAGGTAGCATAGATATCATTATGGGAGAAGTTGATCGTTGAAATGATAATTGATACAACAGAAATAGAGACTATCAATTCTTTTTCCAAATTGGAATCCTTAAAAGAAGTCTATGGGATCATATGGATGCTTGTCCCTATTGTGACTCTTGTATTAGGAATCACAATAGGTGTACTAGTAATTGTTTGGTTAGAAAGAGAAATATCTGCAGGAATACAACAACGTATCGGGCCTGAATATGCCGGCCCTTTAGGAATTCTTCAAGCTCTAGCAGATGGGACAAAACTACTTTTGAAAGAGAACCTTATTCCATCTACAGGAGATACTCGTTTATTCAGTATTGGACCATCCATAGCAGTAATATCTATCTTTCTAAGTTATTCAGTAATTCCTTTTGGTGATCACCTTGTTCTAGCCGATCTTAGTATTGGTGTTTTTTTTTGGATTGCCATTTCAAGTATTGCTCCCGTTGGACTTCTTATGTCGGGGTATGGATCAAATAATAAATATTCCTTTTTAGGTGGTCTACGGGCAGCTGCTCAATCAATTAGTTATGAAATACCATTAGCTCTATGTGTGTTATCAATATCTCTACGTGTGATTCGGTGAGACCTAAAATTTATCAAAATTCTTTTCTTTCTAGAAACAAGGATAAAAAGATTTGATTGACTATATATATTTTTATTTTTCTTCAGCATTTGAGTTGATGAACTAAACCAGATAGTTATATGAGTGAAAGAAAACGGCTTCTAAATTTGCAGTAAAAAAGTTGAGTCTCATTTCCTATGTACAAGAATCAAATGGTGAAAAAAGTAAACATAAGCAAGAGAGATTGTTTACCCCAAGATTCGTGAATTGTCATGATAGCTTGAAGCGGGTTCAAAAGACCAACTCT